TATTCCGATGGATTGTTACTGTGTATTGCTTAACTGAACAGTACCAAGCCTTTCAAAAAAAAAAATGAAAGGTTTGGTACTGTTCAATTTCATGTTTGTTGTTACTCCTCATCCTTCTTCCCATTCCAGAAATAATGGATATGGGCAGTTCCTCTGCATCCAGCAGGAATTGAACCCGCGAGTTCGCCAATTATGAGTTGGGCGCTTTAACCATTCAGCCATGGATGCTGGATAAAGATCATAAACATAGTCATTCTATAATATGAGTATAGACTCGGATCTTAAATTGGGTGATTCGGGACCCAATCAAATTCTCTCATATTTGATTCATGTCAAATATTGTAAACAGACATTTTACAGAGGTCCAAGGCTGGACTGAACAACTTGTTCGAGAGTTGGTTAGGAGCTAGTCATCGATCTTGCTCTGATCCCCTGTCAGGGGTCGTCGACCTACATACAAACGTTAGTTCATTAACCTATCAAATTGATTCTTCTTGTAAGAAATGACCGTGGATAGAGACAATTGGTTTGTTTTTACGGGGCGGACGTAGCCAAGTGGACCAAGGCAGTGGATTGTGAATCCACCACGCGCGGGTTCAATTCCCGTCGTTCGCCCATAAAATAAGAGAAAAAACGGAATGGATTTTATCCATTTGGTATATTTACTATCCATTTAGTATAATGGTATTGGTTAGTTGACACGAGCTTTCCGATTATATATAATCCATATTAGTTGACACGATCTTTCCGATTATATTAAATCCATATTAGTTGACACAATCTTTCCGATTATATTAAATCCATATTAGTTGACACAATCTTTCCGATTATATTAAATCCATATTAGTTGACACGAGATTTCAATTATATTAAATCAATATTAGTTTATATATTCCATTAATTGGGATGAAAAAAAAGGGGGGGGGGGTAAAAAAAAAAAAATGAAAAAAAACAGATCCTGGATAGTGAAATTGGAGGAGATACAAAGCTATCAATTTCTATGCAATCAATGGACCGAATCCAATTTGGTGAGATTTTTAATTCAAATCCTTTCGCATCGAGAGCGCCTTATAAAGCTCTTTGACCTTAGAATTGTCAGTACGTTGCTTTTACGCGATCTACGCAAAAGCAATCCATATTTTTTGATCCAAGGTGTAGTAGTACTTACATTATCGGTCCTTACATATCGCTTCAATCATAAAAGTAGTATGATTGAGAGAAAAAATTTCTATTTGATGAAACTCTTTCCTATACATATAAACTTTATGGAACTTGGAAATGAAACATCGGAAGAATATTTAAAACCTTTCACTAAAAATTGGTTGATATTTCCGCATCTTTTCCTGTCGTTCCAATTGAAAAGATCTTACAATCGATCCATAGAGCATTCCAATCCCATTAGTTTCAATTCAGGATATGACAGGAACATGAACAAGAAGGATGAGATTATCTCGGAAAATAAAGGACCGGGCGAAACTCATTCAGAGAAGGATAAGAAAGATATCAATTTGAAGATCGATTCAACTATAAATTCAACCAAAAATGAGTATTGGGAACCTGAAAAAGATCTTTGTGAAGATCCATTCACAAGAAATAAAACGGAGATTGAGCAACGAAGAGAAAGATCAATTCTTTGGGATCTTTCTCCTATTGAAAGAGAACAAACAAAAAGAGAATCAGATTTGTCCTCAAAGTGTTTATCAGAATATTCTCCAATCTCTTGGGCGAAAGAATTATTTCAAGAAGATCAAAGATATATGGAAGATAATTCCTTTCCAAAGGAAAGGAAAAGATTCATTGATAATTTTACAAAATCAATTCGTTATTCTTTTTTTAACATATTGCCAATAGATGAACCGTGTATGGGTGGTCCTAGTGCTACTAAGAAGTCCATTGAAGATTTCAACTTATTTAAAAGATTCTTTAAAAGGCAACAAGATGTTTTTTTCCAGGATTTCAGGGATTCAAAATCCAATTCATTAATGAATAGGATAGTTTATCTATGGAAGATCAAAACATATTTTCAAATCGAAAATCCTTCCTCAAATTGTACTATTTCATCAGATCCCGGATGTAATATTATTAGAAAGCAAGGACAGTACATATTGCACAACAATTTGAGATCAAAAACGAAAAAAATCGTTCTGAAAATAACAGATCAATTCATTCTATCAATAACTAAGCCTAGCCAGGTTCATGATAAGAATTCCCTTGATATTGATCATCACATGAATCTATTATATGAACTCAATGAGAATGGATCGTTGAGATTCAATCGGATCTTCAACCACAGGGATAAATTGAAGAATCAATCTTTATGGGTTCTACTCAATATTACTGGTAAAGAAGATGAATATTTAGATCAAATAATCAACAAAGAATTGAGCCAAAGCTATTTCAAAAATCGCTTGGAGATCGAAACCCCTCTTAATTATTATAGAACTGAAGCTTTCAATTGGTATGAATCGATTCGATATAAGATTGTTGTATATTCGGCAAATGCATTCAACAGATTCTATTTTATGAACAGGTTCAGTCGCAATTTAAAGGATCAAATTCAAACAAATTGGATAGAAAATGAAAGTTTTCATAATGTAACGAAAGATACAATTGGCCGTCATTCATCAAATTGGAGAAAAAGTCAGAGAGAATGGTTCAAACATTTTATTATTCGAACAAATAAAAATATAAATCGGAATTTGAATGTGTACAAATGGTCCAATCAGACCGAATACTTTCTAAAATATTGGAAACATTTTGTTTCTAAACAAAACTATTTCAAAATAGTGTTTGATCCAATTGAATCATGTACTAATACTAATAAAGATTCAATTGGTTGGTCTGTAATTCCCAACAAAAAAGATTATTCAAAGTTTTCTTCCCTCTCTGAAAATATTGTCAAGATCTTAAATTCGAACTTCAATATAATTTCGAAGTTCAATTATAAGTTCAATAATTTCATTTCTATTTTGGATTTTCGCTTTCATAAACTCAAAAGTCTTAATTATCTACAATTAAATGAGTTGTTGGAGCCAATTGGTGCTCTAATCGTTCATTTAAAAAAATATAAACCCTTTCTTTTATATGACTATAATCTTTCACAAAGATCAAAATTATTGATCGATGAAAGAACAATTGCACCATTTATTCCGAATGAGATACCGATTAATCCATTGATTATTGACTTATTCAATTATGAAAATAATCGCATGGAATCATTCGATAACACTGATTTTTCGACGATATCCAACGATGGAGACAATTGGTTGAATCCCGCGAAACTATCTGATCAGAGCTCATTGAGAGCTTCTTTTCACGGAGCAAATACGCTCCAATTTTTTGATTATTTGCATCATCCTCGGTCAAATTATAATAAGAGATTACCTTCTTATATGGAAAGGATTCATATAAAAAGGAAGAATCTTACATATGGACAATTATTCAATTTTTTGTCCATCCACACCAATCTCTCTTCTTTGCCTATTGATGAAATAGGACCCGTTCACTTAGATAAAGATACTATTTCGTTCATCCAATCACAAGTATCTAACATATTCTTACCTAAATATTTACAACGAAAACAAAGTGGTGACCAAACGTTTGTATTAATCTATGACTTGTACAGATCCTTCAAATTACTAACTCGATTGAATCCATTCGTTCGTGACAAAAGATATCTTTCCTCGATTGAAGAGATTTATACAACGCCTTTAACAAAAAAACAAATAGTCAATTTTGAAAAAACTTATTGTGAACCTTTTATCAATAGATCCGATTCAGAAGAAAACAACCTCGATCAGTACCTTAAAAAGGGTTTCAGTTCAAACATGGGTCTTATTGAAACTCGATCTTATCAAGATGATTTACTATCCGAAATATTTCCCAATAAGAACCAGGAAATGCTTCATCGTATTCAAGATTGGCTTGTAACCGAAAGTTCAAAAAACATAATTAGAAAAAAAGGCATAGATGGAAGGAGTACCCTTTCAATTTCATCTAAAGAGGAACATAAAATTATACCATCATCTCGTTTTAATGAACGTGTTAAGAAACAGGAGATGTATAGGATCTATCGAATAGATAGTATTTTTTCAAAATGGGAACTGTTTAAAACCTATATGCCTTGGTTTTTTACTTCTGCATGGTCTAAATATCTTGTAAATATACTTTTAGATACTCTTCCGGAGATATTGCTACATGGCAATAATCAATTTGTATCTATTTTTCGAGATATTAAACATAAGATTATGCATAAATTGAATATCTTGTGGGAACTTTATCATCCATTATGGGAACCTATACAACGGAAATTTATAACGAATCTATTTCAATTGAGTTTTAGATTCAGAACGAATCTTCTTAATAAGTTTTTATTTGTAACGAATCCTTGGAATGAGTTTTTGTCTTCCTGTGAGGATTTTTTCATAGAGGAAACAAGTGATCGAGAGAAGTCATCAGTACCATTCATATGGGGACATCTGAGATTACTAAATGCTCGGGGGTATGAATATGGGATTCTTATCCCTTTTTTCGTCCTTGGGTATTTCGTTCTTCAATATTTTGAAGTTATTTCCTTAGCCTTTATCAATTTAAAGATAGACTTTGAACTCATAAAGTATTTAAAGGATCCGTCATACGTGATCGAGTTGCAAAAACTAATGAATACTTCTGTACCTAGTCTCTTGTTCTCTTCTACATCCAGCTATTCTTCTATGAAGAATAAGATTAAGAATAGAAAGCTTTATTCGCCTATAACTATAATAAGAGAGTTTAACAGATTGTGTTCTAGCATGGATATCTCCGAAAAAGAGATAGAATTACTAGTTCAATTTCTAATGACGATAAAAAACATTTCTCAATTTGAATCGAATTTGACTTACAGTCATAATTTCTTCAAGAATGAATTTGGTTATCAAATTACTGAACAGCCGGGACTTATTCACTTACGATATTTGGCTTACACTTATCAAAAAGATCTAATGAATTATAAGTTCGATCAATTTTGTTTAGCAGAAAGATGGGTATTCCTTGCCTTTTGTCAGAAGATTACCTCTTCACAAATATTGTGTCCAACCAACCCCACATTTAATGGAAAACCTTTCTCACTCGACACAGGATCATTACTTTCCAAAGGGATTTTACTTATAGGTCCTATGGGAACTGGCCGATCCTATTTGGCCAAAAGTCTAGCAGCAGACTCTTATGTTCCTTTAATTAAAATATCTCTGAACAAGTTATTGTATGGTGAATATTTAAATTACCCTGGTACTGGAAGTATTATGACTGATTTTGAAAATAAGGTGAAAGAAAAAATGCAACAATTCAATCTTACCCTCGAATTGGCGAAAAGAATGTCTCCTTGCATAATATGGATTCCAAACATTCATCAACTTCATTTCAATGACCTAAATCAATCTTTCTTTGGTTTAAACTTAACTGACTTTTTCCTCGGTTTATTAGTGAACCATCTCTCTAGAGATGATGAGAAAGATTCTATCAGAAATATTCTTTTTATTGCTTCGACTCATATCCCCAAAAAAGTGGATCCAGCTCTAATAGCTCCAAATCGATTAGATAGATCGATCAATATTCGAATGCTTGTTATCCCACAACGACAAAGGGAATTTCCCATTCTTTTACGTAGCAAAGGGTTCTACTCGGAAAAACAGTTGTCCTGTCCCGATGAATTTGGATCTAGAACCATAGGTTCTAATGCACGAGATCTAGCAGCACTTGCCAATGAAGCCTTATCAATTAGTATTACCCGAAAGAAATCAGTTATAGACATTAATACAATTCGATTAGCTCTTTATAGGCAAAATTTTGGTTTGGAATCTATAGATAATCAGGTTGGATTCGGTAAAAATGACGAAAGACTTCTCTACAAGGTAGGAAAGGCTGTTATACAAAATACACTTAGAAGAAATTCTCCCATGAATCCTCTATCTACAAAAAAGGAATTATGGAAGAAAAGGTTTTCTTATTTGTCCGAATGGTATTTAGAACCTTCGATTGCCGAAACAACTATGAAGGAATTTACCATACTCCCCCATATTTTGGGTTGCTTGGCCGGATCAGCGGCTCGAGATTCGTGGTATATATCGGAACGAAATAGAGAGAATTGGATTTCTCTCGATATATTCGCTGAGCATGATTTCAATCTAGCTTCTAGTCTTTTAGAAAGTCTTCTGGTCGAGTTTCCATGGTTAGGAATATGTCGGGGTAAGTCCGATAAGGATCAAATCACATTTGCTCCTCAGCCCAAAATGAGAAATCATCTAGATATGACACGATTTCTGAAAGAATATGAATTGAAGTTTCTAGAAGAAACTCTCGGCGCAAAACAAATGGATAGGGTAATAAATAAAATAGTTTGGGCTCCTAGGATCTGGCGTCTTAGTTTTCTTCGCAGTAATCGATTCGATCGTACAAAAAGAACCAATGAATTGGGATCTTCGTACCTGTTCGGATCGTTTGAAAAAGGGCAGATGGGAGGATCTCAATTTTCTATACAATATCCGATGCAATATAAAGACTCTAATAAACCTATGTTCTTTCTAGGAAGACGATATATTTGGGATCCCTTCCTATTTCAAGAGCAGCGTCTTGTGTTTTCACGCCGAGAAATTTTCGCAAATGAAGAACTGCTGAAAAGGCTCTATATTACTTATGGTTCAAGGAGAAGAAAAGCAAAATATGGTTTTTTCTCTAAAAAAAGTTTCCAAGGTGCTTTTAATAGATATAATTCAAAATCCATGACCAATTCGATTTCGATCATGAATTTGTGGAAACCATTGTCTTTTGCAGAAAAGAAACATATCGAGGATTTCAAACGCATTCAAGCAATCGGTATCCGATTGGAACGTATGCAGCCATATTCTCCTTCATTTACATATCAACGTTGGTTGATCGAAAATCCAATAAAAAAGGTTGACCGCTTCGAATCGTTAATTCATCACAAAAGATGCTTCGGAACCAATAGTTTATTATCTAATGAATCTTTTGTTTATAATACTCTATCCGAGAGTTATCAATATTTATCAAATCTGTTCCTATCTAACAGAATGTTATTGGATCAAATGACAAAGACATTGTTGGAGAAGAAATGGCTTTTTCCAAATGAAATTGAACACTCAATTCATAACAGGATTAAGATTTCACATCAGCCAATCTCTAACCATCGATGAAAGAGCAATGAAATATGGAATTAAGTAAAAAAATTGACCGGGCAGAAAATCAATGAGAGGCTCTAGCTCCGATTTCAGATCCTTAATTAATCTTTTCCTGGTATTGTCCAAGAATAGTAAGTATGTTGGAGGAAAAAAAGATTTTATATTTTTTTTTTTTTTTTCATTTTAAGATAGGTTCCTCACTCCGAGATCTCGACCATGTAGGGTAAGCATAGTAAAGACAAGCCCATTCTCTTTAACCTAATGAGATATTCTCTACTAAACTATGCTTACTTCTTATCTCCTCGATTTCGGTTCTAGTATTCCCTCTTCCCACACTATTAAGAGGAGAGGAAAGGTTCATCATAGAGTCACAGGATCCGGATATAGTTGTTGAGGTTCGGTCGCAACTACCGGATCTTGCAAAATTTTGCAAGGAGTATATGGTCAATCTATGTATCTTGCAAGATCTTAAAAGATTCTTCTCAATCTTTGTCCTTAATGAAATATACCTCATAATACAAGAGCGGACCATTTCGGAATGGACTCCTCATTAGATAGAGAAGATCGCCAAGATCCTGTCTGTGATCCACTGTCCTATTCCAGCAGCTTAAACTTGTAGTTAATTGTCGGAATACCTCGTATCTGTTGATACGAGGGAAATCTATCCCATCCCAGTCTATTGAGAGAATATCATACGATATTTGCCATTGAATCGCTCATTCAATAAACATGAAAAATATTATGCCTTGAAGAGGACTCGAACCTCCACGCTCTTAAGCACGAGATTTTGAGTCTCGCGTGTCTACCATTTCACCATCAAGGCATCAAAAAAGTGAATCCTATTACATGAATAGTATATATATATATTATTCATATCATGATGAATATAGAATATATGTAAGAGATAGCGTATTGGAGTATTGATATCGATCGGTCGTAAAAAAGAATCTGATTCCTTTTTTATTACCTTCCTCGCGTATGTATAAGACCAAATCTATTAAATCAATAGAAAATATTACCAATCCTTCTTACAAAATATCTTTTTTCATTAAAATATATTAGTTTTTTTAGTTGTTTCTGACCTTGCTTTACCTTAATTGTTATTTCGGTAAAAGCGATTGATGTCTTGGTCCGAGTGGGAGGTAGGGGTAACAGTCCTTTTCTTTCTCTTTTCCGCATGTCCATAGAGTTTTGAGAGATAGAAACATCTAAAAAAAAGAAAGAGAGATATCTCACTATATTTTATTATATAGGTAATAATTTGTAATTTGTAGAACGAATCATACTCCTTCATATACGTCAGGGGTCCATTGATGAAAAGGAACTGGGGAAAGCTCGGACCCAATTCCTACAGTTATGGATATAAGCGCAATTCATAATCCTGGAGAGTCATACATTTGTGTATCTATGAGACCATTTACTATTTCTTGAAGCTCAATCTCTCCCCCGGATAAACCATATAGCCAAGAAAGAGCATAGACCAGACCAGCAGAATGGAAGAACTTGCCTCACCCATAAGTGAATATTTCATAGTAGCCTCATTGGATTGAGGCGTACATCTCTTCTGGTATATAAATAGAATATATAAGAACATGAACTGAAACATTATAAAGCTATGAGGCTGAATCATTACATTAGCACCACGTAAAAAAAAACACATTCCTCCTAGAGCAGCTGTTAATACGAATAAAAGAAACTATGTTATAGTCATTTCTGTACATTGAATGTACTCCACGGATAGAGGAACACATAGGGTTGAACGTAATAAATTGATTCATCAAAATATTTCGTTGAAATTGTTCGTTCGAAAATGACCCAAAGAGCTGATCATAGGTTCTTCTCTCCATCGAAATGATAAGACCACCGAAATGATAAGACCACTATGCTCATTACAAAGAGATGAAAACCAAGCTATATCTTCTTGATCATCGATAATGAAGAATTAGGACGAGAATCAGGATACATTCTGGCCGGGGAAAGAAAGAGAACTTCCATGGTAGAAAAGCAAATAAAACTCTTTCAAATGATCTCAGGGTATAATTTCAATTTAAGTTTTCACTTTGTACATGTGAGATCATGAATTAGTAATTTATTTGAATCTCCGAAAGAGTAGAAATCATTTCTAACTTCCAATTTTCGGAATAGAAAATTGACATAATCCTCATGAATAGGATCGATTATTCCTCCATAATCTATCTCCTTAAGCAAGCCTTCTCAAGAGGGCACGGGAATCTAATTCAAATTTATCAGGATATGTAGATCCACTATATAGATAGGTAGATCTCGATCCTGTTTATAGATTAACGGAAATGTGCAAAAGCTCTATTGGCCTCTGCCATTCTATGAGTCTCTTCCTTTTTGCGTATAGCATTGCCATTCCCTCTGGCAGCATCCATTAATTCGTGACTCAATTTGAAATCCATATTTCGACCCGGTCGTTTTCGAGATGCCCCTAATAACCAACGAATGGCAAGTACTTTTCCTTGTGTAGATCTTATCTCAATGGGAACTCGATAAGTTGATCCACCCACACGTCTTGCTTTTACTGTTACATTGGGGGTTACTCTACGTATTGCTTGGCGTAGAACAGATAGTGGATTTTTCTCCGTCTTTTGTTGAATATTTTTGATGGATCGATAAAGAATTCGATAAGCCAATGATTTTTTCCCGTTTTTCAGAATACGGTTAACCACCATGTTAACTAATCGATTATGATAAATAGGATCGGATTTTGCAGTTTTTTTTTCTGCAGTACTTCGTCGTGACATGAGTATGAAAAAGGTTCAAGAATCTATTTCATAAAGGCTGAAAATAAATCATTTATTTTGGCTTTTTTACTCCATATTGTAGGGTGGATCTCTAAAGGTATGAAAGATC